CCTTTTCCAGCTTTTCAATGGCCCCTTCGCGTAGCTCTTCTGAATTTCGAATAGTACTCAAGATTCTCTGTTTTCGATTATCTAATAAATCACTTAATGAAAGTAGATTATCTTCCCATTAATTTTTTAAATTCCATGATCTCTTCCCGAACCAAACATGAATCTTTCGATTCATTTGGCTCTCACGCTCACTTACTTATGGGAAATTCCCATATCTTATCTCTTTTTTATTTAGGTAATGAGCTTATCCTCTCTTCTATGTTCGGATTCCAAAATATTGAAACTGATCGTTGATCCAAGACCAGAATATTAGGAGGACTCTTCCGACCAGACAAAAAATCTGTAATTATCGGCAAAGTTGTTTCTTTTTTTTTTTATTTGAATGTTCTTTCTTTTTCTTCAAATCCAAAAAATTCCGCTTACTTTATACATAGGTCGTCGATTCCGCATTGGATAAAAAAAGGATGGGATTTCCTTTTTTCCAGTAAAAGGTTCAAATCTTTTTATCGATATGAGTGTTCTATATCGGATAAAATGCAACTATTCATTTTGAAACCATCTCCATACTAACATAGTGGTAGAAAGAACACCAATGTTGCGCCCGGACTTCAAATAATTTAGTTTTAACCATGTTTAGGGTCCCATATTATTGGTTGATAGAGAATCAAAGTTTATTTACCAATGAATCACGAAATGCTATGGTTCGTACATATGATTTCTGAATTTATTCAGAAGTAATTCGCGAGATCGTGCACCTTCCTTTCCTAGTTATAAAGAATAAAGCGCAGCTGGTTAGATCCAGCTTATTCTTGAAATAAACAACTCGCACACACTCCCTTTCCAAAAAAAATCAATACACCAAGGACTACACTTAGATTTATTGGATTTGTTGCTAAAATATCGGTATTAAATCCGAAACTCCCGGCGGATGGCCAGTGACCCAAGGAAACGAAAGAATCGGTTACATTTTTCATATGATCTCCTCTTATAGATAGGACTAAAATTGAACAGAGTTCTTTTTGTATTACTTTTCCCTTATTTTATTTGAATTTGATTTATTTTTGATTCATTTACTTTTTTCTCAATATCTCTTCAATATATTAAATTGAAGTTCCAAAAAAATAAAAAGAAAATACTTAGTAGAATTAGGTCCCAGGTCTCGTATCAATTGTGAAATACCTCATTTGTTGCAACGCTTCTTGAAAAAAAAAGGTTCCGTTGGACTAAGAACGGGAAGGAAGAAAGCGAGTGGATCCGCTAATTCCTGATCCTCAAATTAGTCCTTCCCACGGGGTATTATCTCAACGAATATGTTAATGTAGGAATGAAATATTGATATAATTAGAAAAATCAAGTGGCAAATCCAAGGTAATAAAATAAGAAAGACAAAACAAAGACTTTCAGATTTCTAGGATTAAACAAAGGGATTTGCAAATAAAAGCGCTAATGCCACGACCAGTCCATAAATTGTTAAAGCTTCCATAAAAGCCAGACTAAGCAATAAAGTACCTCGTATTTTACCCTCTGCCTCTGGTTGTCTCGCGATACCTTCTACGGCTTGACCCGCAGCAGTACCTTGACCAACTCCAGGTCCAATAGAAGCCAGCCCTACAGCCAATCCAGCAGCAATAACGGAAGCAGCAGAAATCAGTGGATTCATGGTAAGCTCCTCGCATAAAAATAAAGAAATGGTTAATGATACAAGCAACTAATTAATTATGACTTATTATATTATTCCTAAGATTCATCCAGTCGAAATAACTATGAACTACTAAAATAATGAGATTATTGAATGAGCAGAACTGCTTCGATCTCGCGTTTTTAGTTCCTTTCCTATCCATGGAGTCTTTATCAATCCATAATCAATCCACATAATCAATCCATAAGGACCTAGTTCTTTCTTCCATTTCATTTATTTGTTATGAACCGTTCTTTCAATTCTGCACTCTTTCTCTTCTATATGCTTGATTTCATCTGTTTATTCATTCGGCCCAGACGAAGCGGAAGGGCTTCTATTGTAATTCCTATCTAAATTCACGGTGGGGTAGGAAAGAAAGTCGATAAGATATATTCATATAGAACTGGTAAATATCTAATATCACATATACATGGCTTTCTTCCATAACGTAAACCAAAAATGCACATCTTATATTCACCCCGATTCTAGAATAGAATCATTCTTTGAAACATACAGAAGATTTGGCTTATAACCATTAAATTATATATACCCAGTTCGACCCCACCCCTAATCCATTTTTTTATGAATCTCGTTTGAAAATTCTTGGATTGGGGTCCTTTTCTTTATCATTCCCCCGCATTAATACAAGCATGAATACAAACGGACAAATTCATTAGTCTGAATCCTTACATATCAATACAATATCAATATTGAGATCCAATTGCATCCAATTAATTACATATAATTTTGATCAATCGTTGAATGAAATCAAATAAAATGGGTGGGACTAGTTCCATAGAACATTTTTTGTTTTATCGCACA